ACGAACAAGAGAAAAAATCATTATTATTTCGATACAAGACGACACAAGAAAAGGGTGGAAAATCCCTTTTCTTGTGTCGAATAGAAGATTAGGAAGACTAGTAATCCCTCCTAAAAGTATTTGTTCCTTTCATTTTTCCCATCCTTCCCTTGTATTCTCTTCCTTTATATTTGTATGCCTATAGTCTATTACTAGGAATGGGATACACGTAATGAATTCCAGACATCCCACAAACAAAACAAAAACAGTATAAACAAAAAGGTTTACAGAATTTTTTGATCATACATAAGTATCGATCGACAATAATTTGTTGCTTTTTACCAACTTAATGTTAAGGAATTTCTGGACCTAGAAATTCATTTCATACAATTGAACCTTTTCAAACTGTTTCTTTTTAAGAACCAAAAAAACTTGTGCCAAAATAACAGATGCCAAGAAGAACAAAAGGCCTTGGACACGTAATGGATCTTGAAGCACTATTTCTGCATCTCCCTGACCAAACCCTCCTACATTGGGATTGCTTGTTAATGGTTGATCAAGCTTGATGGATTCACCCTCTGAAACAAGAAGTTCTGGTCCTGGAGGTATAATATCAATCACTTGATGTCCATCCGATACATCAACTATGGATATTTCATATCCTCCTTTTTCTTTACGTACTATTTTGCTTACTATACCTGCTGATGTAGCATTATAGACTGTATTGTTACTCTTGCTCCCATCAGGATAAATCTGACCCCTTCCTCTGTTCCCACCTACATATATGGGATATTTTAAGAAGTGAACGTCTTTCCTCGTAGCAGGGTCGGGGGAAAGAATGGGAAAGGCGATTTCACTATATTTCTGACCGGGAACAGGACCTATCACAAGAATATTTCTTTTATTGGGACGATAACTCTGAAAAGACAGATTTCCCATCTTTTCTCTCACCTCGGGAGAAATACGATCGGGGGGGGCTAATTCGAATCCCTCGGGTAAAATAAGAACAGCCCCTACATTCAAAGCCCCCTTTTTACCATTAGCAAGAACTTGTTTCAGTTGCATATCATAAGGGATTCGAACAACTGCTTCAAATACAGTATCAGGAAGCACGGCTTGCGGAACTTCAATATCCACGGGCTTATTAGCTAAATGGCAATTGGCACATACAATTCGTCCAGTTGCTTCTCGTGGGTTTTCATAACCCTGCTGCGCAAAAATGGGATATGCATTTGAAATAGATGCCCGAGTTATTACATATATCATGATCGATATAGAAATCGATTGAGTCATCTGTTCCTTTACCCAAGAAAAAGTATTTCTATTTTGCATGTCCAATCATTGATCCCGGAATTTCTACAATAAATTAGATAGGTAGCTAGTATAGTTCCCTATACACGAGTCTGTCATTGTACTGGGATAATTGTACTGGAATATAGGACGAATACCTTGAAGAACTAGAAGTATAAAGAATTAAGTAAGATTGAAAATGTTTTCTTTATATACGAAGAAAGATTCTGATTTGATTAATATCAGGAGATCAAATGAGTTCTTCATTCATTCATTGAATGATAAATGACTACAAGTGAAGGAGATACACGATTTAAATAATAGAAGATCCAATATTTCACAATTGTATCTAGAATAACTGGAAAAGTGGAAACAAGACTAGATATAATTTGATCGTTATGAACCAATCCAAAATCGTTGTAGACCGAACCAATCATTAGTTCCCAACCATGGGTCGAATGAAATCCGATCCATAAATCAGTAACTAAAAGAATCAAAAAAGCTTTTATTGTGTCACTTAAGTTATAGAGGAATTCCTGAATCCAAGAATTAAGAATGACAAGTTCTTCATTACCCAGAATAAAATAACCACTTAGAATAGCGAAACAAATTATATTTGTCGAGAAATCCAAAATGATATGGAGATGATATTCATTGTGTGTTTTGACCAATTGTATCGTTTCCTTGTGTATTCCTATACGAAGTTTTTGTATATGCGTCTCCGGGTACTCCTTTATCATTTCATCCAAGAGGAATAGTTCTTCCAATTCTATGAATCTTTCTAGAACATTTTTCTCTTGAATATCATTCAAAAAAGTTTCGGATTTCCCGGTATTCCACCAATTAGTAACCCAAGGTTCCAGACATTTATTAAATGAGAGAGAGACCCACCAGGGCAAAAATATTATGGATGAAATATATGGGAGGGAGACCCGGGCTTTCTTTTTTTTTCATTTTTATCCTAAAAGGACCCTTATTCTATTTCTATATTCCTTTCCTTATAGATCCGAGATCTAAATTATTAGACAAAAATAGGAAATAGATCCATGGGTTCAATACCTTTTTATAGAACTCGTACTTCAGAGAAATATCAGATAGAGTCGACGGTTGTATTAAAAAGGAAATTAGCAAGTTTTTTTTCAATTTTTTCTTCAGTTCATTTCAAAATACTTCAATTGGTACGCGCAAGAAATAGGCCAATTCGGCAGCTTTTTGTTCAATTTCTCGTGGAGTAAAATACTCATCAGTACGAGTCAAGGGAATGGCTCCTTGGCCTCTAATTTCCATATAAAGGACACGACGAGGATAAAGACCCTCTTTAACCTCCATTCTGATGGATTGGATATCTCTCATAAATAAGCGAAGGAAGATGCGACGATTTATTCCAGGAAATCCCCAACGAAAAATACACACTATTCCTTCCTTTCTATCGAATCGGTCATAACCACTACCTACATTCCATGAAATTGTGCACCACAAATAGGAGCTAATGAATAGACCTGCGATCCCATAGAAAGACATCACGATCCCTTGTGGAAAAAAAATAATTTGCTGAGATGGAAATACGGATATCAGATTCCTACCAAGATAACTGGAAGTTCCAACCACTAAGAATCCTAGTGAACCTAAAAAAAGGATACAGGCCCAGAAAAAATTACTTGTTTTTCGAGACCCCATTATAGGTTCTATCCATATATGTTCTGATCGCCAATTCATACTCTACTAGATCCAGTTGCATTCGATTGGAATTGAGAGAATAACCAAAATGAATTTTACTTTCTTGATCCCGAAGTAACTTTCATTAACTAGCACTATTCTGATGTAAACCGTTAGAAGTAATTTGTTAGATACATTGACTTTCCATTTAAATAAAATATTCGCCGATCCGTTTTTAATTTAACCAGCTATACCTGCATATACATGCATTTATGCGGATATCATGTATCCGCATGCATAACAGCTCTTTCATTTGTGTTCGTAAAGAGTCACATATCGTACCATATTACACTAAATAAATATCTGTATTATGATCCAGTGTTGAAATAAATTGATGAGATTTGGTCCCATCGGATCTAGACAATCTTATTTTTTTGGACATAAAGAGATAAAGAAGCCATTGCAATTGCCGGAAATACTAGGCCCACTAAAGGCACAAAAATAGAGGGTAAGTTGAGATCTGTCATAGAATGGGTGCCTCGATTTAATATTTCTATTAGAAAGAGAAAGATATCTTATGATATGATAAGTATATCTATCCTAAGTATATATCATAAACTGTATTATATTTATAATATTATTTATAAATATATTATTTAATAATTATATTTATATTTATATTATATTATTTATTATATATATATATATTATCATAATTATTTATTAATATTTAGAAATTAATATTTATAAGTAGTTAATAAGTAATTAATAAGTGCAAGGAATGTGGAACTAAATAAAATAAGTGTACCTATTCATCTTTCTACACGAATATGTATGATAATTCGCTTTATTAATATATTTTAATATTCTTCTCCCATCCTTATTTCTTTCTATCTTTCTAATCTAATAAGGAGTTTATTATGAAAATAAAAGATTTTATTAGGAGTTTGCGACTCTAACTAATTCGATCCATCCAACAAACGGGGATTCATAGTAAAATAAAAAAATGGGGGTTATCGATAGATATAGAAATAACTTCTATTCTCTATTTTATATTTATTTCTTTTTATTTTGATTTCGATATTTTTTTTTATTGTCTATATTAATACGTAAGAAGGCCAGAGAATTTTTTTTTTATTTTCCCTAATTCTAATTCTTCGGAGGGAAAAATTCACTTTTTTATCCTGTTGATAGAAGGTTTGTGATTACTAATCATGAATAGAGGTAGGATAAAAAAATAGATCTGGAGGAAAAAATAAAAAGTAATTACCCGAAACTTCTAATTCTTATTACAAGTAGAACTTATGTCATCAAAGAAAACACCATTCTTTTTAGTTTTTTTTTTGATTACGATGAACTAAATACTTGTTCGCTACAAATAACTGAATTTAGTGCTATACTTTATTAATTTTTTGAATTTTGATTCAAGGGAAAGAAACCGTGGAGCTGAAATAACTCACTCAGAACACCTTTTAAAGGATTACGTGGTACAATTGGGTCAAATAAGCCTTTATGGAATAAATACTCAGACGCTTGTGAACCATCGGGTACTGTCTTTTTCAATGTTTGTTCAATTACTCTTTTACCCGCAAATGCAATGTAGGCATTAGGTTCAGCAACAATGACATCTCCCAACATACCAAAACTGGCTGTTACTCCACCGGTTGTAGGAGATGTAAGGATTGATACATAGAATAAATTTTTATTTGATTGATAATTATATGAAGCGGAAGATATTTTAGCCATTTGCATCAAACTCAAACTTCCTTCTTGCATGCGCGCTCCTCCAGAAGCACACACAATAATGACAGGTAAAGATCGATTAGTAGCATACTCGATCAAACGGGTGATTTTCTCGCCTACTACGGATCCCATACTACCTCCCATGAACTTAAAATCCATAACCCCAATTGCTATGGGAATACCATTTAGTTGACCTATGCCTGTTTGAACAGCTTCAGTTAAACCTATCTTTCTTTGATAAGAATCGATACGATCTCTATAGGGTTCCCCCTCTGAATGAAATTCAATGGGGTCCATAGAGACCATATCTTCATCCATAGGATCCCAAGTCC